ACATATAGCATACCACTTTATTACCCTATTTCCTTTATGGGGAAGAAAGAAAATTAAGGAACCTGCAAATATTGGTAAAACTACAATTATTGTTAACCAAGGAAATTTGTTCGTGGTAAAGACAAGATACACTTAGACCAGAAAAACCTGTGCTCAAAAATAATCTATTTTTGAGCACAGGTTTTTGCGGTAAAAAAATGGACTCAAGTAGGGGTTTCTGTAACGTATTAATAAGCTATACCCATGCTGCGGGTTGTTTCATACCATAAATAAACTCGAACACTCAAGAAATCTGTTGGGCAGGCGGATTCACATCTCTTACAACCGACACAATCCTCTGTTCTTGGAGCAGAAGCTATTTGTTTGGCTTTACATCCGTCCCAAGGGATCATTTCTAAAACATCCGTAGGACAGGCTCGAACACATTGAGTACACCCGATACATGTATCATAAATCTTTACTGAATGCGACATTGGATCTATCTATTTTTGAACGCGATAAAGTTTCAATCTAGTAAATTGATAAATGAATTATATATTTAAATACTAGTACTAGATGAATCGATGAGTTCCCCGTTTTTTTCTCTATTTCTGGATTGACAGTGCCAAAATACTTTGATTTCTTATCTTTGTGATAACATGATCATATCTTACATGGCAGACATGCTAATTGAAATTAATTTACTAATTGAAATTAATTTATGAAAATTATAATGTGATAATTTATATTATAATATTACTTATTCAATAAATTTGATTGATTTATACGAGTTGATTTTCTGTTACGATAAATTGATGAAACAATAGCGAGTCCAATAGCGGCTTCAGCAGCTGCAATAGCTATAACAAAAATAGAAAAAATGGATCCTTTTAGTTGACGACTATCAAAAAAATCAGAAAATGTTACAAAATTGAGATTAACCGCATTTAATATAAGTTCAAGACACATAAGAGCCCTAACCATATTTCGACTTGTAATCAATCCATATAGACCAACAGAAAATAAATAAGCACTCAAAAAAAGTACCTGTTCGAGCATCATTAACCAACTCCTTATAAATCTCGATTCATTTCAATATGAACAACAATTTAACCAATTGGATTGACTAGAATATAACGAGTAATGCAACAAAGTAATATATTGGGAATAGATTGAACCAATAAATAATTTCTATTTTATATACAAAGTCAAATAGAAATTTATATACAAAGTCAAATAGAAAAAAGGAAAGACATGTGATAGCTCATAACAAGGTTTTTCCAGTTATAAAGAGTTATTATTGACGAGCTACAGCAATTGCGCCGATTAACGCAACTAAAAGAATTATTGAAATAAATTCAAACGGAAGAAAAAAATCTGTTGATAAATGAATCCCAATTTGTTGACTATTACTTATCAGATCTTGCTCTACAATCTGGTTTGCTTTTGTAGTCCAAATAATCCCGTACCATGACGTATCTGGAATAGTAGTCATTAGTGAAACAAAAAGACTTGTACAGACCACGGAAGTTACTCCATCTCCCACGGTCCAAAGACGGAAATCTTTGGAATATTCTGAACCATTTATGAACATCACAGCAAAAATGATTAAAACATTTATGGCTCCTACGTAAATAAGGAGCTGCGCAGCAGCTACAAAATGGGAATTCGATAGAATATAGAATAACGATATACAAACAAAAACAAATCCCAATGAAAAGGCAGAATAAATGGGATTGGCAAGTAATACTACTCCCAGACCCCCTAATATAAGACCTAATCCCAGAAAGGCTAAAAGAAAATCATGTATTAGTCCAGGTAAATCCATTATATATAAGAGATAAATAAATCAAAATCTTGCATAACTTTATTGACCCGGTCAGGAAAAAAGAAGTAACTCCACTTTTTTTCTATTTTATAACTTTTTTTCTATTTTATAATAGTTCTTAATTATTCAATTTGAAAAATTCCATTTTCATGGATATGGATTGATGTAGATGTAGTTATTGGCCAAATCTCTCGAAGGAGTAATTTGAATCTATATATTTTCAAATCATCAATTTTCAAATCATCAATATAGACTATAGAAAAGAAATATATTTTTCATATTAATATAAATTACTCGCCGCCTAATCCTAATCAATATAATTATGAATATAATTGTAGTTATTCACCAAACAAAAACCTTCATTCTTTTAGATCAAAATGAGTTCTTAAGTTTTTATTTCAGGCAAATTTAAAATTGTTCGAATGGTGTAATCGTCAATTATTGACATTGGTAACCGACCCAAAGCAATTTGATTATAATTCAATTCGTGACGATCATAAGTAGAAAGTTCATATTCTTCAGTCATTGATAAACAATTTGTTGGACAATACTCAACGCAATTACCACAAAAAATACATATTCCGAAATCAATACTGTAATTAAGTAATCTTTTCTTTCTAATATCAGTTTCCAATTTCCAATCAACAACGGGCAGATCTATAGGACATACACGAACACATACTTCACAAGCAA